AACAGAAATTGGGTAGTTATCGTTATAAGAGATCCAATTGTTTGGTCATTAGGGAGCACAAAAGAAAAAGATAAAAAGAAAGGTCGATTGACAAAAAATAAAAAATTTACAAGATATGATCTAGCTGAATCTAAAGTATCAATTCCAACAAATATTGGACTTACAATAAAAAGGTAAATTTCTTTATTTCGAAATGTTTTAATATATAGGATGAATCCAATATTTCCTTTTGTTACTTGTTTTGTTACGTAATTGAGTCGATTTTCATACGCATAAAAGAACACAAAAAGAGTTTAGTTTTATGATTGTTCCGTATACGTCCGCTTTGGCTCGAATGAGCGTTCTGAAGAAACTTTATTCAATTAAGTTATGTTATAGAAAAAGAGGATTCTTGGCTTTTTTCTACTACTGAGAAAACATTCATTCTTTAGTTCATTTCTCAAAAAACTTCAATTGGTACACGCAAGAAATAGGCCAATTCAGCAGCCTTTTGTTCAATTTCTCGTGGAGTAAAATTCTCATCAGTACGAGTCAAGGGAATGGCCCCCTGGCCTCGAATTTCCATATAAAGAACACGACGAGCATAAATACCCTCTTTAACTTCTATTCTGACGGACTGAATATCTTTTATAAGAAATCGTAGGAAGACACGACGATTTTTTCCAGGAAATCCCCAACGAAAAATACAAACTATCCCCCTTTTTCTATCGAATCGATCATAACCACTACCTACATTCCAGGAAATTGTGCACCACAAATAGGCGCTAATAAAGAGACCCGCGATACCATAGAAAGACATTACGAGCCCTTGTGGAAAAAAAATAATTTGTTGAGATGGAAATAAAGATATCCAATTTCTACCAAGATAACTAGAAGTTCCAACCAATAAGAACCCTAATGAACCTAAAAAAAGGATAAAGGCCCAGCAAAAATTACTTATTTTTCGAGACCCCCTTATAAGTTCTATCCATATATGTTCTGATCGCCAACTCATACGTGATCTGATTGCATTTTATTGGAATTGAGAGAATAGCCCTAATGAATTTGACTTTACTCTTTTTGTTTCTGAAATAACTCTCATCAACTAGCACAATTTTGATGTGAACCTTTAGGAGTAATTCATCAAATTGGTTAGATCTAAAAAAATAGCATCCCCTTCATATGATCTCACTAGAGATATCGACATACATATGGATACATAGACTTTCCATTTACGACATCCGCCAATCCTGATTCTATTTGAAAATATCTAGAATTCATTTATTCATACCCATACATATATATATAATTTTCTGTATGCAAAAGAACTCTTTCATTTATGTTCGGCGGAAGTCGCATGTTATACCTTATTTCACTAAATAGATATTTGTGTTATGATACAAGTCTAAGTTTCAAAAAAACAAAAATAGATGAGATTTGGTCCTATCGGATCTAAACAATCTTGTTTTTTTGAACATAAAGAGATAAAGAAGCCATTGCAATTGCCGGAAATACTAGGCCTACTAAAGGCACAAAAATAGAGGGAAAGTTGAAAGTTATCATAGAATGAATACCTCGATTTACTATTTGTACCTGTTATTATTATATTGTTATAAAGATACCTTGTAATAATTACAATTAAGAATTAGAAATTAATATCTAATATTATAATCTATATATATTTCTAATAATATAAAATCGAATTAATTATTAATTCGATTTTAATTAGTAAATTCAATTTTTAAATTATTAAATTGTAATTCGAATTAATATAGATCGAAGTATATATGTAAATGAGTATATGTAATAAGTGCAAGGAATGTAGAACTAAATAAATAGAGTTATTCATCTTTCGACATGAAAAAGATGTATGTTAATCAATTTTATTATTCTTCCTCTTTTCTTCTTTTTTCGTTCTTATCTTCTAATTTAATAAAGAAAAAATTTTTTACAAATTACCTAAAGATTTATTAGAAGTCCATCCAACAGGGATTTTTAGTCAAAACGAGATTCTCGGTAGATATAGAAAGATACAAAATTCTATATTTTCTATCTTTGAATTAATTATATATACATATGTACGAAGGGAAGATGAAATTCGTTTTATTTGCGTAATTTCGCAAAAGAAAGAATTCACTCTTTTATAGAGGCTTTCTGATTACTAATCAGAAATAAGAAATATTAGTAAAAAAAAAAAAAGAATTATCCGCAAACTTTGGATTCTTTCTAGAATTAGATGTTACGTCACCAAAGAAAACCCCACTCTTCTAATTTTGACTTTGATTCCGATAAACGAATTACTTATTTACTACAAATAAAATAATTGAACTTACTTGATTTAATTTTGATTCAAAGGAAAGAAAGCGTGGAGCTGAAATAATTCACTCAGAACGCTTTTTAAAAGCTTACGCGGTACGATTAGATCAAATAAGCCCTTCTCAAATAAATATTCGGTCTCTTGTAAACCTTCAGGTACTGTTATATTCAATGTTTGTTCAATTACCCTTTTACCCGCAAATGC